TACATTAACCCTAGATTCTTGTTCCGAGAAAAAAATGAATACTTCCTATTCGAGCTCCATCGTGGATACCATCCCAACGGATGTCGAGACAAGAGCACCTTCGTTTCTTATAGAACTATAGAAATAGAAGATGGTGGATAGAAGAAGGAATACACAGCGGATCATGTCCTTCAAGTCGCACGTTGCTTTCTACCACATCGTTTCAAACGATGTTTTACTATAACATTAACATTTTTCTAATTTGGAACCAGTATGGAATTGATTCCATTAGGGAATCATGAATAGTCATTGGTTCAATTTATGAATATTTATGAATAAAGGATATGCTCTGGGACGGAAGGATTCGAACCTCCGAATAGCGGGACCAAAACCCGTTGCCTTACCACTTGGCCACGCCCCATTTAGATTTCTATTCTACACGAAGAATCAATAATATTAATATTGATTTTTTGTCAACTCCAAGTACAAGATAAATAGCTATAAAGTAGATTAATTTGTTATTAATATTTTAATACGTGTAAATAGAGAATGTAACTTAATTTATTGATCATTAGATAGAATTCAATTAAGATATTGTATGAAAAGTATGATTTCTTCTATTCTCTTTTGAGAATTGGAGGACTTTTGATTGGGTGGATTCAAAAAGAAAAGAGGGACTCTTTGTCTCCCTTTATTTTCCCTTTTCCTTTTATTTATTATATTCTATAAAAAACTCAATCAAAATGGAATTATCTCACAGAACAAAACGCCTGCTATGCTTAATATTTGTAGTTTGATAGGAATCTGCCATTATCCCTTTTTTTCATATTCAAGTAGCTTTTTCTTCGGAAAATTGCCCGAGGCCTATGCTTTTTTGAATCCAATCGTAGATATTATGCCCGTCATACCTGTGCTATTTTTTCTCTTAGCTTTTGTTTGGCAAGCTGCTGTAAGTTTTCGATAAAATATTTAATTTTAAAATCGACGATAAAATGACTGCTTTACTTTAGTTGATAATAAATTCTAACAATTAATCGGATCTAAAAGATATTTAGGTTTTGGTTAATGGAAAACTCTTTTTCTATTTCGAATTTGGTTATTGATATTCACAGAGGATATGCGGTAGAAAACTGTAGAACCTATTCTATTTTTTTTTCGAAAAAAAAATTATTTTGGAGATTTTAGAATGCTTACTCTCAAACTCTTCGTTTACACAGTAGTGATATTTTTTGTTTCTCTCTTCATCTTTGGATTCCTATCTAATGATCCAGGACGTAATCCTGGGCGTGAAGAATAAAAGGTATCTTTTTTTACATTTTTTGAAGATTTTTTTATGTTTAACTAGGAACAGAAAGTATTTTGACAATTTGGAAAAAACTAAAGTCATCGACGGAAGAGGAAAGAGAGGGATTCGAACCCTCGGTACGAATAACTCGTACAACAGATTAGCAATCCGCCGCTTTAGTCCACTCAGCCATCTCTCCCAATTGAAGATGCTGTTAAATTACACAAAAAGGAAGGAATATTTATTATTATTATATAGATATGTACACTTTTTAACATTAACAGCAATTTTATTTCGTTAAAAAAAAAAGTTAAATCAAAAAGGGGCTGTAAAGTGTCAACAAAACAATAAAAAATAAAGAATTATCCCTTTTTGATCTTGTTCAAAGGGCCCGTCTTTCTTTTTATTATTTTATTACCACGGCCCGGCCTGTTCAGCCCCTAACCGGGCCTTCTTTGTTCAAAGAAAACAAAATTGCATTTTAAATTAAATAGATTCTAGATAAACAAGAATGGTTTATCTGATTGGAAAACAGCTTAGTATTCTATAAAATCAGAAAATTAGAAAGCGGAATACAAAACCTTCAAGCAAGAATAAAAAGTGAAGAAATTCTAGTTCGATATATGAAAACAAAAAAGATCAAAACTAGAATTTTGAGTCTTTTGAGAGGATACTAACTTTATTAATTTACTATTATTCTGTCCAATTTCCCTGTTCGACAAAAGATCCAGTTGTATACAATAATCACACTGTAGCGGGTATAGTTTAGTGGTAAAAGTGTGATTCGTTTTTCTAACCCTTTAATAGTTAAAGGATCTTTGCTTTCAGTTTGATTCCTATTCCGATTAAAAACTTTATTTCCTAAAATAGAAAGGATTTTATCCTTTCTCTCTCAATCACATATTCGAGAAAAAAATAAAAATTATCGCGATTTTTATCCAATAGTCACCTATAAAGTGAGAAATTTGATTATGAAATTACGAAACATAATTTTCAATTGAACTAATATTTCGAATTTAATGAGTATAAAGGTCCATGGATGAAGATAAAAAGAAGGTTTCTAATCGTAACTAAATTTTCCATTTTTTATTTGTAGAGAAGAAATAGAATCAAAATAGCTAGTAAATGGTGACTTTGGTTTACTAGAGACATCAACCTATTGTTAGCTCGGTAGAAACAAAAAACCTTTCCTCGGGATCTTTTCAAATAAAAATAAAGAACGAAGTAACTAGAAAG